TTTTGCTTCTCTATCCGAATTTTCGTTCTTTATCATAAAAGTTCTCCCCCGCCAATGAATGATAAGTGCCTAGGTGAAGCATAGTATAAGATAAGTCAGAAAAGTCTAAGTCTTATGAAAAAGGAAATAAATATACCTCTACTCTTACTATAAGATAAAGACTCTTAAGATATAAGATAAGGCTTTTCACATGAATACTTAGTAGAACGACTAACGACGAGATTTATTATCGTTTCTCGCGTGTCTCACGAAAGTGAGAGTAGGTGCAAATTCTCCCAATTTGTGACCGACCATACGATCTGTGATATAAATAGGTAAATGTTCCTTTCCATTATGAATAGCGATTGTATGGCCAATCATTGTGGGTATAATGGTAGATGCCCGAGACCAAGTCACTATGATTTCTTTCTCCTCCCTCCTGTTGAGTTTTTCAATTCTTCCCGATAAATGATTAGCTACAAAAGGATTTTTTTTGAGTGAACGTGTCACGGCTGATTACTCCTTTTTTTACATTTTTGAAATTGGCATTCTATGTCCAATATCTCGATCTTAATCTGAAGTATAATGATGAATGGAAAAAAGAGAAAATCCTTTAGCTAGATAAGGGAAGGGGCGGATGTAGCCAAGTGGATCAAGGCAGTGGATTGTGAATCCACCATGCGCGGGTTCAATTCCCGTCGTTCGCCCATCATATTATTTCCAATTCCAAAAATTCGATTTTCAATGTTCCTATTTACGGCGACGAAGAATAAAACTATCACTATATTTGTTCCTTTTCCTACTTCTTCTTCCAAGCGCAGGATAACCCCAAGGGGTTGTGGGTTTTTTTCTACCAATTGGGGCTCTCCCTTCACCGCCCCCATGGGGATGGTCTACAGGGTTCATAACTACTCCTCTTACTACAGGACGCTTACCTAGCCAACACTTAGATCCGGCTCTACCCAAACTTTTTTGGTTCACCCCAACATTACCCACTTGTCCGACTGTTGCTAAGCAGTTTTTGGATATCAAACGGGCCTCCCCAGATGGTAATCTTAATGTGGCCGATTTACCCTCTTTTGCAATCAGTTTCGCTACAGCGCCTGCTGCTCTAGCTAATTGTCCACCCTTTCCAAGTGTGATTTCTATGTTATGTATGGCCGTGCCTAAGGGCATATCGGTTGAAGTAGATTCTTCTTTTTTATCAATCAAAACCCCTTCCCAAACTGTACAAGCTTCTTCCAAAGCATACGGCTTTCTAGATGTATATGATGATATCTAGACAGATGGATCTTATATGAATCGTATGATGAAGTACCACATGAGTGGATATATAGGAATCCAAATCTGCCGAATCACTTATGTTATGATCTTCTACATCCTAGGTCTCCCCGTTCCGTCATCTGGCTTATGTTCTTCATGTAGCATTCAGACCGGATGACTCTATGAAATTACGTCGATACTTGCACATATTACGGGTAACGTAGGAGACATCTCTCTTTTCCCCCGGGGGGTCTTTCTAATTACCACTGCTTAGCTTTCAATTCGCCTCTGACCATCAAATGAAATGTGAATAACCCGTCCTCCTCTCTTTGAAACAAGGGGCGCTTCCGGTTCTGTGCGCGCTTCAAACAATTTTGTCTTCTCCATATTACCATATCTCTAGAGTCAATAATTTTCTATGAGGAACTACTGAACTCAATCACTTGCTGCCGTTACTCAACAGTTTTCTGTTGAGGTCTATCCCGTAGAGGTACTCCAATTGGATCAGTGATCGATTTCTAGGTTTCGTCATAAACCTAATTGGTTACTTCCAATTACGTAAATCAATAGTTCAAACCGCACTCAAAGGTAGGGCATTTCCCATTGATATAGGAACTTCTGTACCAGAAACAATGGTATCTCCAATTATAGCCCCTCTGGGATGTAAAATATATCTCTTCTCACCATCCCCATAGTGTATGAGACAAATGTATGCATTTCGATTAGGGTCATATTCTATGGTTACGATTCTACCAGATATCCCTTTTTCATTCCGTCGAAAGTCGATTTTACGGTATAGACGCTTATGACCTCCCCCTCTATGCCCTGCGGTAATGATCCCTCTGGCATTACGACCTTTACCACAACGATGCTGTCCATAGATCAAATTATTTCGTGGATTGGATTTCACTTGACTGTCTACGGCTCCATTGCGTGTGCTCGGGGTAGAAGTTTTGTATAAATGTATTGCCGTGTTATTAAGTCTTTTGCTTTAAGTTCTTTTCTCTATAAGAGGTGGAATAGAATAACCCGGTTGAAGCGTAATGATCATACGTCTGTAATGCATTGTATGTCCCATAATAGGTCCCATCCTTTTACCCTTTCCCGGGAGTCGATGACTATTCATAGCTCTTACCTTGACACCAAAGAAGAGTTCGACCCAATGCTTTATTTCTGTCCTAGTTGATCCTGATTCGACATTAGAAGTATATTGATTGTTCCCCAATAACCGAATACTTTTTTCTGTAAATACTGCATATTTGATTCCATCCATAAATCCATTTTCTTCCCTATGAGTTCCAGTATCGATAAGAATTCTAGTTCTTACTGTTCATATGTTATGGTATGAATATACCATACCAATTCGCTATGTATGGATGATGAGATTCCATTGATACAGAGCCAATTCCAATAGACTTATTGAATGTTCCCATTGGCGTGCATCCAGCAGGAATTGAACCTACGAATTTGCCAATTATGAGTTGGGCGCTTTAACCATTCAGCCATGGATGCTTAACAGGGATCATCGTACATCGTGAATAACCAAATTCCAATTGAAATGAAATCTTTAGGAGGAATCAATGAAACGACATCAATTCAAATCCTGGATATTCGAATTGAGAGAGATATTGAGAGAGATCAAGAATTCTCACTATTTCTTAGATTCATGGATCAAATTCGATTCAGTGGGATCTTTCACTCACATTTTTTTCCACCAAGAACGTTTTATGAAACTCTTTGACCCCCGAATTTGGAGTATCCTACTTTCACGTGATTCACAGGGTGCAACAAGCAATCGATATTTCACGATCAAAGGTGTAGTACTGCTTGTAGTAGTGGTCCTTATATCTCGTATTAACAATCGAAAGATGGTCGAAAGAAAAAATCTCTATTTGATGGGGCTTCTTCCTATACCTATGAATTCCATTGGACCCAGAAAGGAGACATTGGAAGAATCTTTTTGGTCTTCCAATAGAAATAGGTTGATTGTTTCGCTCCTGTATCTTCCAAAAGGGAAAAAGATTTCTGAGAGTTGTTTCATGGATCCGCAAGAGAGTACTTGGGTTATCCCTTGGGTTATCCCAATAAAGAAAAAGCGTATCATGCCTGAATCTAACCGGGGTTCGCGGTGGTGGAGGAACCGGATCGGAAAAAATAGGGATTCTAGTTGTCAGATATCTAAGGAAACCGTAGCTGGAATTGAGATCTCATTCAAAGAGAAAGATAGCAAATATCTGGAGTTTCTTTTTTTATCCTATACGGATGATCCGATCCGCAAGGACCATGATTGGGAATTTTTTGATCGTCTTTCTCCGAGGAAGAAACGAAACATAATCAACTTGAATTCGGGACAGCTATTCAAAATCTTAGGGAAAGACTTGATTTGTTATCTCATGTCTGCTTTTCGTGAAAAAAGACCAATTCAGGGGGAGAGTTTCTTCAAACAACAAGGAGCTGGGGCAACTATGCAATCCAATGATATTGAGCATGTTTCCCATCTCTTCTCGAGAAACAAGTGGGGTATTTCTTTGCAAAATTGTGCTCAATTTCATATGTGGCAATTCCGCCAAGATCTCTTCGTTAGTTGGGGGAAGAATCAGCACGAATCGGTTTTTTGGAGGAACGTCTCGAGAGAGAATTGGATTTGGTTAGACAATGTGTGGTTGGTAAACAAGGATCGGTTTTTTAGCAAGGTACGGAATGTATTGTCAAATATTCAATATGATTCCACAAGGTCTATTTTCGTTCAAGTAACGGATTCTAGCCAATGGAAAGGATCTTCTTCTGATCAATCCAGAGATTCTTTCGATTCCGTTATAAATGAGAATTCAGAATATCACACATTGATCGATCAAACAGAGATTCAGCAACTAAAAGAGAGATCGATTCTTTGGGATCCTTCCTTTCTTCAAACGGAACGAACAGAGATAGAATCAGATCGATTCCCGAAATGCCTTTTTGGATCTTCCTCCATGTCCTGGCTATTCACGGAACCTGAGAAGCGGATGAATAATCATCTGCTTCCGGAAGAAATCGAAGAATTTCTTGGGAATCCTACAAGATCCATTCGTTCTTTTTTCTCTGACAGATGGTCAGAACTTCATCTGGGTTCGAATCCTACTGAGAGGTCCACTAGAGATCATAAATTGTTGAAGAAAAAACAAGATGTTTCTTTTGTCCCTTCCAGGCGAGCGGAAAATAAAGAAATGGTTGATATATTCAAGATAATTACGTATTTACAAGATACCGTCTCAATTCATCCTTCGGAACCATATCACATCCCGGATCTGGTTCCGAAGGATGAACCGGATATGGACAGCTCCAATAAGATTTCATTCTTGAACAAAAATCCATTTTTTGATTTCTTTCATCTATTCCATGACCGGAACAAAGGGGGATACGCGTTACGCCACGATTTTTTTGAATCAGAAGAGAGATTCCCAGAAATGGCGGATCTATTCACTCTATCAATAACCGAGCCGGATCTGGTGTTTCGTAGGGGATTTGCCTTTTCTATTGATTCCTACGGGTTGGATCAAAAAAAATTCTTGAATGAGGTATTCAACTCCAGAGATGAATCGAAAAAGAAATCTTTATTGGTTCTACCTCCTCTTTTTTATGAGGAGAATGAATCTTTTTCTCGAAGGATCAGAAAAAAATTGGTCCGGATCTACTGCGGGAATGAGTTGGAAGATCCCAAACT